TCTTGTTCATTCGCAACAAAATATTTGATTTGTGCGGCGGTAAAAAAAAACATGCTTTTTTGGAGAGAGATACTATTTCACCAATCGAGTCACAGGTATCTAACATATTCATACCTAAGGATTCTCCACAAAGTGGTGACGAAACGTATAACTTGTACAAATATTTCCATTTTCCAATTCGATCCGATCCATTCGTTCGTAGAGCTTTTTATTCGATCGCAGACATTTCTGGAACACCTCTAACAGAGGGAGAAATAGTCCATTTTGAAAGAACTTATTGTCAACCTCTTTCAGATCTGAATCTATCTGATTCAGAAGGGAAGAACTTGCATCAGTATCTCAATTTCAATTCAAACATGAGTTTGATTCACACTCCATGTTCTGAGAAAGATTTACCATCCGAAAAGAGGAAAAAACGGAGTCTTTGTCTAAAGAAATGCGTTGAGAAAGGGCAGATGTATAGAACCTTTCAACGAGATAGTGCTTTTTCAACTCTCTCAAAATGGAATCTATTCCAAACATATATGCCATGGTTCCTTACTTCGGCAGGGTACAAATATCTAAATTTTTTATTTTTAGATACTTTTTCAGACCTATTGTCGATACTAAGTAACAGTCCAAAATTTGTATCCATTTTTCATGATATTATGTATGGATCAGATATATCATGGCGAATTCTTCAGAAAAAAGGGTGTCTTCCACAATGGAATCTGATAAGCGAAATTTCGAGAAAGTGTTTACATAATTTTCTTATGTTCGAAGAAATGATTCATCGAAATAATGAGTCACCATTGATATCGACACATCTGAGATTGCCAAATGTTCATGAGTTCCTCTATTCAAGCCTTTTCCTTCTTCTTGTTGTTGGATATCTCGTTCGTACACATCTTCTCTTTGTTTCCCGAGCCTCTAGTGAGTTACAGACAGAGTTCGAAAAGGTCAAATCTTTGATGATTCCACCATACATGATTGAGTTGCAAAAACTTCTGGATAGGTATCCTACATCTGAACTGAATTCTTTCTGGTTAAAGAATCTCTTTCTAGTTGCTCTGGAACAATTAGGAGATTCTCTAGAAGAAATCCGGAGTTCTGTTTCTGGCGGCAACATGCTATTGGGTGGTGATCCCGCTTATGGGGTCAAATCAATCCGTTCTAAGAAGAAATATTTGAATATCAATCTCATCGATCTCATAAGTATCATACCAAATCCCACCAATCGAATCACTTTTTCGAGAAATACGAGACATCTAAGTCATACAAGTAAAGAGATCTATTCATTGATAAGAAAAAGAAAAAACGTGAACAGTGATTGGATTGATGATAAAATGGAATCCTGGGTTGCGAGCAGTGATTCGATTGATGATGAAGAAAGAGAATTTTTGGTTCAGTTCTCCACCTTAACGACAGAAAAAGGGATTGATCAAATTCTATTGAGTCTAACTCATAGTGATTATTTATCTAGTGATCATTTATCAAAGAACGACTCTGGTTATCAAATGATTGAACACCCGGGAGCAATTTACTTACGATATTTAGTTGACATTCATAAAAAGTGTCTAATGAATTATGAGTTCAATACATCCTGTTTAGCAGAAAGACGGATATTCCTTGCTCATTATCAGACAATCACTTATTCACAAACCTCGTGTGGGGCTAATAGTTTTCATTTCCCGTCTCATGAAAAACCCTTTTCGCTCCGCTTAGCCCTATCCCCCTCTAGGGGTATTTTAGTGATAGGTTCTATAGGAACTGGACGCTCCTATTTGGTTAAATACCTAGTGACAAACTCCTATGTTCCTTTGGTATTTCTGAACAAGTTCCTGGATAACAAGCCTAAAGGTTTTCTTTTTGATGATATCGATATTGATGATAGTGACAATGATAGTGACGAGATTGATGCTAGTGACGATATCGATCTTGACCTCGATACGGAGCTGCTAACTCTGATGAATGCGCTAACTATGGATATGATGCCGGAAATAGATCGATTTTCTATCACCCTTCAATTCGAATTAGCAAAAGCAATGTCTCCTTGCATAATATGGATTCCAAACATTCATGATCTGGATGTGAATGAGTCGAATTACTTATCCCTCGGTCTATTAGTGAACTATCTATCCAGGGATTGTGAAAGATGTTCCACTAGAAATATTCTTGTTATTGCTTCGACTCATATTCCCCCAAAAGTGGATCCCGCTCTAATAGTTCCGAATAAATTAAATACATGCATTAAGATACGAAGGCTTCTTATTCCACAACAACGAAAGCACTTTTTCAATCTTTCATATACTAAGGGATTTCACTTGGAAAAGAAAATGTTCCATACTAATGAATTCGGGTCCATAACCATGGGTTCCAATGCACGAGATCTTGTAGCACTTACCAATGAGGCCTTAGCGATTAGTATTACACAGAAGAAATCAATTATAGACACTAATACAATTAGATCCGCTCTTCATAGACAAACTTGGGATTTGCGATCCCAGGTAAGATCGGTTCA